AGCTATTATTGCGAAAGTTGGTGAATACAACCAACTATCATTAAGAATTTCATCTTTGGACCAAAAACAAGCAAGAGGCGGAATACCACAAAGGGAGAGTGTACCTAATAAAAAGGTAATTCTTGTAATTGGAACATATTTTGTTAAACCGCCCATAAGAACCATATTTTGACTTTTATCTGGTGAATATCCAACAATGGGTTCCATTGAATGAATAATTGATCCGGATCCCAAAAACAATAAAGCTTTCGAATAGGCATGAGTGATCAAATGGAATAAAGCGGCTCGATAAGAACCTATACCCAGAGCTAACATAATATAACCCAATTGAGACATTGTCGAGTAAGCTAAACTTCTTTTAATGTCTCTTTGAGCAAGAGCCAAAGTAGCTCCTAATAGTACTGTTATTACGCCTATTGAAGAAATGATATTCATTATGGAAGGTATAACTATGAAAAGAGGAAGAAGCCGAGCTACAAGAAAAATTCCCGCTGCTACCATAGTAGCAGCATGTATAAGAGCAGAAATGGGAGTGGGTCCTTCCATAGCATCAGGTAACCATATGTGAAGGGGGAATTGTGCGGATTTAGCAACTGCACCAACGAATAAAAAAGAAGCACACAGAGTAGCAAATAAGGAATTTACTCCATTATGATGAACCAAGTTATTAACTATTTCGAACAAATCCCGAAATTCTAAACTACCAGTTATCCAATAAAGTCCTAAAATTCCTAATAATAAACCAAAATCCCCTATACGATTGGTTACAAAAGCTTTTTGGCAAGCACTTGCCGCACTCGGTCGTGTGAACCAAAAACCTATTAATAAATAGGAACACATTCCTACAAGTTCCCAAAAAATATAAATTTGTATCAAATTGGAACTAGTAACTAATCCTAACATAGAACTATTGAAAAAACTCATATAGGCAAAAAATCTCAAATATCCTTGATCGTGAGACATATAATTGTCACTATAAATAAGAACCATGATTCCAACAGTAGTAATTAATATTGACATAATAGAAGTAAGTGGATCGATCAAGTGTCCGAACTCTAAAGAAAAATCATTATTGACGGTCCAAGACCATAGATATTGATAGATAAAATTTCCATTTATTTGCTGAATGGATAGATTGGCCGAAAATGCCATAGCTATACTTAGCATCAAAACACTCGGAAAAGCCCACATACGACGAATATTTTTTGTTGCTGTCGGAATAAGCAGAAGTCCAAAGCCTATTAACATAGTAACTGGAAATGGAAGAAAGGGTATTATCCATGCATATTTATATGTATGTTCCATAAAAAAAAATGGGAAATATGAGATTTTGAATCATTCTACGACTATACTACCATCCTATTCTGGCAATATGTAATCATATCATATACTAATCATATCATATACTATAGTATAGTAAGTAAAAACAATCATACCAAAACAGTAGAATATAAATCATAGTATGCCTCAATAAATCAACTAAAAAAAAAAGACCTAGTTATTCTAGTGATTTTATTTGTAGTAATTACCTAACCCATTGCGGAACTAATTGATTGGATTCCAATCCAATAAGAAAGTATCAGAAATATTATAATACTCTTTATTTCGTATAGAACTGAAAAAAAAAACTAAAAATTGAGGTTCTCCTTCTTAGGTAATAGAATGTCTTGTTTAACATATTAACCACTAATTGTAGTTTAAGTTTGAATTTCAATTATAGACACGGCAATATGAGCTTATTCAATTCCAAACTAATAATCATAAAAATTCCTTTTCGAATTTCCCCCCCCCCTTTCTTCTATTTTTTTGCCTAGTGTGTTAATATGTGACATTGTTATATATGTGACATGCATGTTATACATATATTTATATATAAATATATAAATAATATATTTGTATTGTATGTTATGAAAAAACTATTATCGACGAAATTAAGTTAAGTATAGAAAATTACTAAAAAGAACGATCTATTTTGAGCAATACATGTCTTTCACATACAACAATAAAAATTAGTAACTCTTTTTTTTTTTTTGAATGGCAGTTCCAAAAAAACGTACTTCTATATCAAAAAAACGTATTCGTAGAAATATTTGGAAGAAAAAAGGATATTTAGCTGCAATAAAAGCTTTTTCTTTAGCAAAGTCAGTTTCTACTGGAGATTCAAAAAGTTTTTTTGTGCGACAAACAAATAAGAAAATCTTGGAATAATCGGAATTTCCATGGCTAGAAGAATTTCCAATTTTGGAATATGAATAATTTCCTTTAACTAAATGTATTGATGTATTGAACTCAATACAATATTAGTTAGAACTAGCTGCTATTATATGTAGAATAAGAATTTCTCTATCTGTCGGTTCTAAGTATCATTATCTTTTTTTCATTCTAGTTTTTATTAGAATCTATTTATTAATTCGTGAGATGTTTTTTTCCTATTCATTTTCTTTTCACAATGGAAAAATCTTTGTTCATTCTATTTTTCCGTTGTGAAAAGAAAATTGTGATGGATGCTGAAACTCTTTTGTTTTATTATATGCCTAACTCAAGACCAAGTTGGTTTCATAAATATTATCATAATTTTATTTAGAAATTATGTATACAACAAACAACAAAAAGTATTATATTAATTTTATATTACATATTTAAATATATTTAAATTAATTAATTAATACTTAATGATACTAAGAAAAGTATCAAAATTGTTAGAAAAATTACTTAAATTTTTTAATTGAATTGTGATACATATGAAATCCTATTTATTTTTTTTTTTGTTCGTTTAGAAAAAAAATCTCTTTGACAATTTGTTTTTCATTTATCTGATTTCGTGGATTCAATTCAAAATAAATAAAAAATATAAAAAGAGGACAATTCACAATTCTTAGTTTCTGTTTCGACTGAAAACAAAATTTGTATTTCAAGTTACAAGTGTTCCGGGAGAACTTAATATACAGATAATACGTAAAAGTTGATTCTTAAAACTGAACCTACGATGATACTAACCTAAGTAAAAATTATTGAAAATTCAAAGATGAATTTAAAAGAGCTCTTATTTATCAGTTCTAATATTTCCTAAACTATATTGAATCCTTGAATCTAGATCTAGACGATTCAACATGAATTGATTATTATTATTTCAAGTAAGCCGCTATGGTGAAATCGGTAGACACGCTGCTCTTAGGAAGCAGTGCTAGAGCATCTCGGTTCGAGTCCGAGTGGCGGCATACTGTAAAAAAGATACAATGGATCCTATAATGTATTTAATTCCCGATTTCCATTCTGTAATGGGACCTTTTTTATGTATGATATTTGTGACTTTAGAACATATATTAACTCATCTCTCTTTTTCGATCATTTCAATTGTGATTACGATTCATTTGATGACCCTATTAGTACACGAAATCATAGAGTTGCGTGATTCGTCGGAAAAAGGAATGATAGTTACTTTTTTTTCTATAACAGGATTATTAGTTACTCGTTGGATTTCTTCGAGACATTTTCCATTAAGTAATTTATACGAGTCTTTAATCTTCCTTTCGTGGAGTTTTTCCATTATTCATCTAATTTCCAAGATATGGAATCATAAAAATGATTTAAGCGCAATAACCGCCCCAAGTGCCATTTTTACCCAAGGTTTCGCCACATCGGGTCTTTCAAGTGAAATGCATCAATCGTCAAGATTAGTACCTGCTCTACAATCTCAGTGGTTAATGATGCACGTAAGTATGATGTTATTGAGCTATGCAGCTCTTTTATGTGGGTCGTTATTATCAGTCGCTTTTCTAGTCATTACATTTCGTAAAAACGTCGATATTTTTTGTCAAAGAAAAATTTTCTTAATTAAGATTAAGTCATTTTTCTTTGACAAAATCGAATACTTGAACAAAAAAAAAAATGTTTTTAATTTTCATTCTTTTGTTCCATTTCGAAATTATTACAAATATCAATTAACTCGGCGTTTGGATTATTGGAGTTATCGTGTCATTAGTTTAGGGTTTACCTTTTTAACCATAGGTATTCTTTCTGGAGCAGTATGGGCTAACGAGGCATGGGGATCTTATTGGAATTGGGACCCCAAAGAAACTTGGGCATTTATTACTTGGACCATATTCGCGATTTATTCACATACTAGAACAAATCAAAGTTTGCAAGGTACGAATTCGTCACTTGTAGCGTCTATAGGATTTCTTATAATTTGGATATGCTATTTTGGGATCAATCTATTAGGAATAGGTCTACATAGTTATGGTTCATTCACATTAACATCTAATTGAATAAATTCCATGAGGAATACATAAGATCCCCGTACTATACGTAATATAAAGTTTGCGCAGGTTTTTGAGAACCATTTGAATCAAGGAATCATTCAAATGGTTCTCAAAAACTCGGAATATATCTTATTATAATTTTATAATTCTAATTAACTTTATTTTTTTGTGTTGTACAGCTCAAAAATCTTCAAATTCAAAATTCTAAGACTTTTTTTTCTATCTAATTAATGAAAACTATCTATGAAAATAATTAGATAGGATAGCTTGTACCTTGTCAACTGATAGCGAAAGAACAAAATCAGGATAAATACCAATCCCTATTACGGGTAAAAAGATACAGATTGAAACAAATAGTTCTCGTGGTCCAGAATCCACAAAATTGGAGTTTGGAACATTGAATAGTTTGTATCCATAAAACATCTGACGTAACATAGATAATAAATAAATAGGAGTTAATATCATTCCAATTGCCATTACAAAGGTAATTAGTATTTTGGGCATTAAAAGATATTTTGGACTGGTAATTATTCCAAAAAATACTACTAATTCTGCAACAAAACCACTCATTCCTGGCAATGCAAGAGAAGCCATCGAGAAACTACTAAACATGGTAAATATTTTTGGCATTGGGATGGATATCCCCCCCATTTCGTCGAGATAAACAAGACGTATTCTATCACAACTCGTTCCTACCAAGAAAAAAAGTGCAGCACCAATAAATCCATGAGAGAGTATTTGTAAAATGGCTCCGTTGAGTCCCATGTCGGTTATAGAACCAATTCCTATAATTATGAAACCCATGTGAGATACAGAAGAATAGGCTATTCTCTTTTTTAAATTGCGTTGACCAAGAGAGGTTGAAGCTGCATAGATTATTTGTATTGTCCCTATTATCACCAACCAGGGAGAAAATATAGAGTGGGCGTGCGGTAATAATTCCATATTGATCCGAATCAATCCATATGCCCCCATTTTTAATAAGATTCCAGCTAGAAGCATACATGTACTGTAATGCGCTTCCCCATGGGTATCTGGTAGCCATGTATGTAGGGGTATAATCGGCGATTTGACAGCATAAGCAATAAGGAAGCCCAAATATAATATTATTTCTAATGTCACAGGATATGACTGATTAGCTAATCTTTCAAAATCCAATATCGGTTCATTGGAACCATATAAACCCATACCTAGAACTCCTATTAAAAGAAAAATGGAACCCCCTGCAGTGTACAAAATAAACTTTGTAGCTGAGTACAAACGTTTCTTTCCTCCCCACATGGATAAAAGTAAGTAAACAGGAATTAATTCTAACTCCCACATGAGAAAAAAAAGTAAAAGGTCTCGAGAAGAAAATAATCCTATTTGACCACTGTACATTGCTAACATCAGGAAATAGAACAATTGCGAATTTCGAGTAACAGGCCAAGCTGCTAAAGTGGCTAAAGTAGTGATAAATCCTGTCAGTAAAATAGGTCCTATGGAAAGTCCATCGATTCCCAGTCTCCAGTGAAAATAAAAAATATTTATCCATTTAAAATCCTCCTCCAATTGAATCAATGGATCATCCAATTGGAAATGATAACAGAACACATGGGTTGTTAGAAGGAGCTCTAATAAGCATATACATAAAGTATACCGCCTAAATACCTTATTCCCCCTATGAGGAAGAAAGAAAATTGAAGAACCCGCGAATATCGGCAAAACTACAAGTAGTGTTAACCAAGGGAAATAACTCGTGATAAAGACAAGATGCATTTTGACCAAAAAACCCGTGCTCGGAATAATATATTTTCTCGAGTACGGGTTTTTGTCGGTAAAAAGGAATCAAATGATTCAAGTGGAGTTTTTTATAACGTATCAATAAGATAGACCCATGCTGCGAGTTGTTTCATGCCATAAATAAACGCGGACACTCAAAAAATCTGTTGGACAGGCGGATTCACATCTCTTACAACCTACACAGTCCTCGGTTCTTGGCGCGGAAGCAATTTGCTTAGCTTTACATCCGTCCCAAGGTATCATTTCCAATACATCTGTGGGGCAGGCTCGTACACATTGAGTACACCCTATACATGTATCATAAATTTTTACTGAATGTGACATTGGGTCTATAAATTCCAGTTTTGAACATAAAAAATTTTCGATCTGGTAAAGTAAAATCAGGAGGAAATGAATTATATATTTATATTGTATTGTAGACACCAGACGAATCAATGGTTTATCAAAAAAATCTAATGTTAAAAATCAATATATTTCTAAATCTGTTCATGAGAAAGGACCAAGAGACTTTGATTTCCGTTTCAACAACCATGATTATACAAGTTACACATATGACTTCACATTGACATTGGCCAACAGATCATCAATATTTCAATAGTAATATAAAAATATATTACTATACATATTACTATAAAAATAAAGAATAAAAAATGAAATAATTTATATCTATATTTTATTTATATTATTTTATTATATTATTTATGTCTTTATTTATATTTATATGATAGTTATGACTAATTATTCAACAAATTTGATTGATTGATACGAGTTGATTTTCTGTTACGATAAATCGACGAAACAATAGCTAGCCCAATAGCTGCTTCCGCAGCCGCAATGGCTATAACAAAGATTGATAAAATGTCTCCTTTTAATTGGCGACTATCAAATATATTAGAAAATGTTACGAGATTTATATTAACCGAATTTAGTATAAGCTCAAGACACATAAGTGCTCTAACCATGTTTCGACTTGTGATCAATCCATAGATACCGATAGAAAATAAGTAGACGCTCAAAAAAAGTATATGTTCAAACATCATTGGCTAACTCCTCATGAATCTCGATTCATTTCAATATGAACAACAATTCAACCGATTTGATTGACCATAATCGAGTAATTACAGAAAAAAGAGGGTATCAGCAGTAGATTAAATGAAAAACTTTTCCTTTTTCATTGGATTTCGAATTTCTAATAATTGTATTAATTCTAAGGATTTCTTATTGACGAGCCATAGTAATTGCACCTATCAAAGAAACTAAAAGAATTATAGAAATGAGTTCAAATGGAAGATAAAAATCGGTTGATAAATGAATTCCAATTTGTTGAACGTTACTAATAAGGTCCTGTTCTATAATCTGATTTGATCTTGTAGTCCAAATAATTCCGTACCATGACGTATCTAAGATAGTAGTAATTAGTGAAAAAAGAATACTTATACAAACCAGCGAAGTGACTCCATCCCCAACAGTCCAAAAATAGGAATCGTTCGAATATTCTGAACCATTCATGAACATAACAGCAAATATGATTAAGACATTTATGGCTCCTACATAAATAAGGAGCTGTGCGGCAGCTACAAAATAGGAGTTTGATAGAATATAGAATAAGGATATACAAACAAGAACCAATCCCAATGAAAAGGCAGAATAAATTGGATTGGTAAATAATACTACTCCTAGACCTCCTAATATAAGAACTAATCCCAGAAATACTACAAGTATATCGTGTATTGGTCCAGGTAAATCCATTATGTATAACAGATAAATAAGTCGAAATATTTCATGACCTTACTAAATAGTCCAGGAAAGAAAAGGGTGTTACCTTTATTTTTTTTTTCTTGTATATGATGAGTTCCTAATTGAATTCAATCTTAATATGGATTAATGTAGATATAGATAAAGTTATTAAAGTTATTGGCCAATCCTACTTTCCTTTTTATCTATTTTCTATTTTTATCTAAAAGAAAAAAGAAAAGAATAGTTGGAATTTTCTATTTGAAAATCATCACTAAACCATATTCTCAGTTTAAAACAAAGAGTGATTCTCAACAATCAATAGTTATTATTTGTAATTTCTGACCAACAAAAAAAGGGGGCTTGGATCCTTTATATCAAAAGGAAATCTTAGTAATCAGTAACCGTTCTTGAATCAAGGAGGTTATCCTTGTCTCTTTTGATTTGAGTCGAATTCATAACTGTTTGAATTGTGTAATCTCCAATTACTGGCATTGGTAACCGACCCAAAGCAATTTGATTATAATTCAATTCGTGACGATCATAAGTAGAAAGTTCATATTCTTCAGTCATTGATAAACAGTTTGTTGGACAATACTCGACACAGTTACCACAAAATATACAGACCCCAAAATCAATACTATAATTAAGCAATTGTTTCTTTTTAATATTTTTTTCAAATTTCCAATCAACAACGGGTAGATCTATGGGACATACACGAACACATACTTCACAAGCAATACATTTATCAAATTCAAAGTGGATTCGACCACGGAAACGTTCTGATGTGATCGATTTTTCATAAGGATATTGAATAGTTACAGGTAAGCGATTTGTATGGGATAAGGTAATTATGAAACTTTGACCAATGTACCTTGCTGCTCGTATTGTTTGTTGACCATAATTTATGAACCCGGTTACCATAGGGAACATATTGTGGATCTCCGTGAATAAATTGATGTTTCTTTCTCTTGTTTGAGATCGATTATGAATCTAGAATATCGTTATCTTATTCTATTATTTTATAGTATTTATAGTGAAACAAGTTGAGAAGAAGTTGTCAATAATAGATTACCCAGGGAAATAGGTAAAAGAAATTTCCATCCAAGATTTAATAACTGGTCCATTCTCATTCTAGGTAAAGTCCATCTTGCTGCGATAGGAATGAACAGAAACAAATAAGCTTTAGCTAATGTAATAAATATCCCAATTGTCGTTCCAAAGACTCCATCCATTTGATTTATTCCGAAAAGTTCAGGAATAGATATATACGGAATAGAGAAATTCCACCCACCTAAGTAAAGAACTGTTATAAATAATGAAGAAACTAATAAATTTAGGTAAGAAGCAAGGTAAAATAAAGCGTATTTGATACCTGAATATTCTGTTTGATAACCTGCTACTAATTCTTCCTCTGCTTCTGGTAAATCGAAGGGTAATCTTTCACATTCTGCTAGAGAAGAAATTAGAAAAACAACAAACCCAATAGGCTGACGCCACAGATTCCACCCCAAAAATCCATATTTTGACTGCGCCTCAACTATATCAACTGTACTTAAACTGTTAGATAATCATAGTCGATAATAACATCACTGCTCGCATCGCTATTTCAAAACCGTACATGAGACCTCGGCTTCATACGGCTCCTCTATGGCCACAAATAAATGTAAGGACTTGCTCGATATTATCTCCATCCTTATTTGGATGGTAAATATACATCGGGAAGCCAAAAATTAGACCAATGAAATTCCGTCTGCTCAAATAGAAAAGGTGCTTCCGAATTGATCTTATCCATTACAATTTGAATTTCTCTTTGTTTGGTAATAACTTAATCTTTTAATAAAATACTCGTTATATCAATAAATATGTTCTATAAAGAAAGAATTGGGTATTAATTCAAAATTCATGATAAGAATTCTATATATTATGTATAGATATGGATGGGGAAAATAATAAATAAAGATCTTTTGCATTATTATTTATTCATTTTTCTCATTCTATTTTGGAATTCTATTTCTTTTGTTCCTGTTCTTCTTTCTAAGAGGGGGGGGGGTACTCTGAAAAAAAAAAATAAAGGATTAATTCGTTTTTGATAGTCATTTCTTTAATCAGTGAATAGGAGCATACTCTAGATCGGAATCGTGGGGAAGTGCTGCTTGGTCATTTCTACCAACTTAAAGTCCCCATTATGATTCGTTTTATCCAAAGTTTTATATAAAAATACCGTTTTTTGATACCTTATATTATCTCCATTACTAATCTTTTTTGTACCTTGGTGTTCCTAACTGTTCACTAATTTTTGATTGATCCCCCGTATGGTAATACATATAAAAAAGTAGTAGAACCCCCATACGTTGATCTTTTGTACCCGCTTCAAGATATGAGAATTAGTCAAAGAATCTTAATCTTGGGGTAAACAGTTTATATACTGCTTATGTTTATATTCTTGTACATAGGGAATGAGATTTTCTCTTCTTACTGCAAATTTCTAAGCAGTTTGATTTTACTCATATAACTATCTAGTTTAACTCATCAACCCTAATGATGAATAAAAAATGAAAATATCCATTCAATATATTCAACCTCCTTACTTTATTTCTAGAGAGAAAGGAAAATAATCATGTTCCAACGAATCACACGTAGAGATATTGATAATACACATAGAGTTAATGGTATTTCATAACTAATAGATTGAGCAGCAGCCCGTAGACCACCTAAAAAGGAATATTTATTGTTCGATCCATATCCTGACATAAGAAGTCCAATAGGAGCAATACTTGAAATGGAGATCCATAAAAAAACACCTATACTGAGATCGGCTAAAATAAGGCGATATCCAAAAGGAATTACTAAATAACTTAGTAGAACTGATATGACCGCTATAGACGGTCCCACGCTAAACAAACGAATATCTCCTCTAGATGGAAGTAGGTCCTCTTTAAAAAGTAATTTGGTCCCATCTGCTAGAGCTTGAAGAATCCCCAACGGACCGGCATATTCAGGCCCAATACGTTGTTGTATTGCTGCGGATATTTCTCTTTCTAACCACACAATTACTAGGACCCCTATTGTGATTCCTAATAGAAGGGTTAAAATGGGAACAAAGATCCATATGAGTCCATAAACTTCTTTTAAGGATTCCAATCTAGAAAAAGAATGGATAGCTTGTACTTCTACTTCTGTCGTATCAATTATCATTTCAACGATCAACTTCTCCCATAATGATATCTATACTGCCTAGTATCGTCATGATATCGGCCAATTTCATTCTTTTAACTAATTGAGGGAGAATTTGAAAATTGACAAAACCAGGTGGGCGAATTTTCCATCTCCAGGGGAAAACACTACTATCTCCTATCAAATAAATTCCTAATTCTCCTTTTGGGGCTTCTACTCTTACATAAAGTTCTTGTTTCGACAATTCAAAATTGGGTGAAAGTTTTTTAGTAATAAATCTATATTCAAAATTAGTCCATTCGGCATTTTTTGCTCTATCAAAGCGCCGGACTTCTAAATTTTCATAGGGTCCCCCAGGAATTCCTTCTAGAGCCTGTTGAATAATTTTTATAGATTCCTTCATTTCACCGATTCGGACTAAATAACGAGCTAGTGAATCTCCTTCTTTTTGCCATTGGACTTCCCAATCGAATTTATTGTAACACTCATAACTATCAACTTTACGAAGATCCCATTGTATTCCAGAAGCACGTAACATCGGCCCTGATAAACCCCAATTTATTGCTTCTTCTCCACCAATAATGCCCACTCCTTCAACTCGTTCCAAAAAAATGGGATTCCGTGTAATAAGTTTTTGATATTCAGCAATTCCTGTTAAAGAATAATCACAGAAATCCAAACATTTATCTATCCAGCCATAAGGCAGATCAGCAGCAACCCCCCCAATACGGAAATAATTATGCATCATTCGCATACCCGTAGCAGCTTCGAATAGATCATATAACAATTCCCTTTCTCTGAAAATATAGAAAAAGGGAGTCTGTGCGCCGATATCCGCCATAAAGGGCCCAAGCCATAATAAATGAGAAGCTATACGACTCAATTCCAGCATAATGACTCTAATGTAACTGGCTCTTTTAGGTACTTGAACACTTTCCAATCGTTCTGGTGCATTTACTGTTATTGCTTCTGTGAACATAGTGGCTAAATAATCCCACCGTGTTACATAAGGCAAATATTGTATAATTGTTCGATTTTCTGCTATTTTTTCCATCCCTCTGTGTAAATAACCCAATACGGGTTCACAGTCAATAACATCTTCACCATCAAGAGTAACGATCAGTCGAAGAACACCATGCATTGATGGATGATGAGGACCCATATTAACTATCATGAGATCTTTTCTTGTAGCCGGTACAGTCATATCTTTTCTTCCTTAATTCATTATTCCATGAATTTATCAAACGAAGTTCATCAAAATGAAAAATTTAATAACTACTAATAACTAAAGAAAAAAATGCAAACCAACCTTAAAATTAACGAGTTTTTGACTCCCGAATACCTAATTGACCAATTAATTTCTTATAACGTACTCTATTTTTCTTTGACAAATAATCCAGTAGCCGTTGACGTTTTCCCAGAATTTTCCGTAGGCCCCTTTGTGATAAAAAATCTCTTTTATGTAATTCCAAATGTGAAGTGAGTCTCCGTATCTTATCCGTAAAACTGAATACCTGAAATTCAACAGATCCGCAATTTTTTTCTTTTTCTTGTCGAATAGCTAAGATGAATGAATTTTTGACCATAAAAAACCAATTTTTCTATTTTTTTCTTTTCTGTGGATTTTACCGATCAGGAAAAATAATTATTATTATTATACCAGTTAGTTCCAGTTATTTGAATCTAGTACAAAAAAATTTTGATTTCTTCATATACACTACTTTAAATTTATATTAATTTTATCCAAATTTATCCAAATCAAATTTGTAATTTGATTTGGATAGAAAGGGATGATACATTTATTAGAATGTAACATGGTGTATGTGTATATCTTTCGGTTTTTATCCACCGAATATGGCATGCGATAGATATATAGGAAATATACTATTAACTAATTCTGAATCGTGGATACATATGTATTCTTGACATACTGAAATGACTACCGTTATTGGTATCAAACCAATAACGATTCATACAAGCTAAATCTTCTAATCGATAATTGGGCCAAAGAAACGATTTGAATTTAATGAATTTATTTGCATCTGTATTAAGATGCTTTTCCCCGTTTAAAAATTGTCCCCAGTTTTTTATGTTGTTTTGATTGCAAAATAGTGGATTTCGATTCACAACATTCCAATTCCGGGAATTGAAACAAATTAAAATTCGAAATTCTCTACGACGTCTGGGAGATAGAATATTTTCGGGAACAAGGAAATCAAAATGATTTCTGTTTCTATTCACAAGCATATTGCTGTGTTGTGCAATGGATTCATCAAAATTCTTTTTTTCAACATATCCGCTTTTTATTATGCATTTTCCATTAGTTTGGCGCTTATTCTTATCAACCAATGAAATACCTATGGTTTGATATATAATAGATTTTCCATCCTTTTTCATAGATAAACGAATTGGTTCGATAATAAATATTCCTCTTTTTATCAATTCTGTAAGAGTTAGGTCTTTCTGAATCCACATTACATCCAGATGCATCTCTCCTCTTTGAATTGAGGATATAGCAATTTCTCTTGGATCTATCAGTCTAAGTAGGAGACAATATACCTTGATATTATTGATCATTCTTTGATTCAAGGAATCATCCCACCTTAATTGAAAAAGAAAATATTTTTTCAGGAAGAAATCCAGTTCTTCTTCTTTCTTGCTCTTGAATTGTTTTTTCTTTCTACCTTTTTTAATGTCTGCTCCCGTGTAATCTTCTTCAAGATTTTTCTTTTTGTTTTGTTTTCGTAGATCTGATACAAAATCTCCTTGACCTTGTTGTTTGTTTTTTTTTTTGTTGGAATTTTCTAATTCAAGATATTCTTTTTGATTAGCTAATATAGAAATATTTTTTTCATATAAATGAAAAATAAGTAATTTTATTGGTATGATCCACGGGTTAATCTTATACGCATCAAAAAGTAGTACAAATTCTGGGAAAAACCAAGGTTCTAAATTTGATATGGTATGATATAACCTTTCTTGATTTATTCCTATCCAATCAAAAAAAATATTTTTTTGATTGGATGGGTTGATTTTGTGATGAATCGTAAAAGAAAAAGGATCCTTTTTTTCCAATTTTTGATAATTTTGAGTTTCCGTTTTAGCATTTTTATGAATCTTGGTGCCGGTATGCGTATTGGCCCAGGTCTCAATATCGATATTATTTCTAAGACAAAAATGGAGAATTCTACAATCAAAAAATTTTCTATCCATATTTTTGTCCATATCAATAATAGATCTTTTTTCTAGATAATCACTAATAGATATACTTATCAATCTATAAAATGATTCGGATTTCAGTGTATTTGTATTGAAATTATATGGAATTTTTTTGTCCTCTACTTGTAATGTTGATCCAGAAATATACGAGTCCTTACTATTCCCATAATTTATATATTTATATGACAAAAGATCATATCCGTAATGTTTTTTCCATTTTTCTTTTTGACTTATCGATGAGTCCACTGCATAGTAATTTTGTTTCGTGTAATGAATTAATTGGTCTTTTTCTTTTTTATATAAATCTAATTTCATTGAGTCTTTCTTTTGAATCGTACGACATTGATTGACTCTATTTCGCCATTTTTTCGGTACTAAGTGATCCCACTTGGTATGAGATAAATTGTATTGATAATGACCCCTTAACCAATTTTTCCATTTATTCATTCCAGACTTATGGATTTTTTTTTGCCTTGATTTGGAATCAAATATTCCTCGTGTCGTACAATAATTCTTGATTATATCCCTAAGAAAAGGATAGGTGTGGTGATATTGAAGTACAGATTTCAAATGATACTTGTTAAGTAATTGATTTTGTGATAATTTGTAAAATACATAAGCTTGAGACAAAGAAGATAAGTCACAATTATTATTCCTAATATTTTGATTACTAATATTAGTATTAGAAAAATTAGAAAACGGATTTTTTATAGTCGAAATAAAGTTCATTGTATTTTGATTTGTTTTCTCAATTCCTTCTTGATTTGTTTCCGCGTTGGAAATGGATTTGTTGATAGTTTTTTTTGTTGATTCAAAGAAAAGTTGTGCATTGATCCTTGGAATCTTAATGATACATAGTAATATATCCATGTATACTTTTTCAACGAAGGATTTCATAAAATAATGTGATTTACGTATTACTCGGATATTTTTTCTTTTGAATATTTGCCAAATATCCTTCTTTGATTCCGATCTTTTATCATCACAAGCTCGAACTATTTTTTTATTGCCTTTTGTGATTCCTTCTATTTGAGTCCTAATTGTGATTGTCTTATTAGCAAGATCTTTCATTTTTGTTTCTATGAGTGAATAATTTTCATTTACACAATTCGCGGATCGAATTCGAATGGTCGATTCTCGGATAATCTTATTATTTATATTGGAATCTTTTTCGTTTTCATTCGATTCATATACTTTTACCTTTCTCAATTTCAATAAGAAAATGGGGTTTACTTTTTCAAGTTCTTTCATTATTAGATTTATAACTAGAACTATTCTTGTTTTTTCTTTTGAAACTTTTATAAAACCTTTTCCTCTTTCTTTGAAAACCCTTATAACTTGAAAAAATTGCCTTTTCGCTTTTCTCGTTTTTTTTTCGAGTTCGTTAAAAACGGGTTCAAAAAAAGAAGGTCGTTTTCGGGGAGACCCAAAAGGTAGTTCCGCTTCCCTTCCCCAGACTGTTAAAAAACAAAAATTGTCTTTTTTCTCCTTTTTCCTTATTTTCTGATCTCTATCTCTATGATGAGATCGTACTTTAGATCTTCGCCAAGGTTTCAGACAGAAAGGAAATAGAATCTTTATCTGAATGCCGTCTGTTAACCAATTTTGGGGAAATTCTGTTTCTGATAATTGAACGCCATTATAGGTACATTTAACATGCATTTCTTTATTCCATTCCTTCAAATCCTCGTACCATTCGGGGAATTGCAATAATAACATACGACCAATATTTTTAGCTATTATCAATAAGGGTAATATAACGTATTTTCTAAGAAAAGATTGGGTTACTAACATGAAACCTCTTATTGCTTGAGTAAATATAAAGGTATCCCAAGCTTCTGATATTGCTATTCGTTCATTTTCTTCTTCTTTCTCCTCGTTTGTTTTCTCCTTTTCTTTTGTCTCTTCCTCCTCAAAATAAGAAATTTGCAATTTTGGGTTTTCTCCTACCCAATTCCTAAAAATGTGATTAATCATTTTAGAGATATCAAAAAACGAAAAAAAAAAGATTTTGTCTATGCGATCAAAAAAAAGCGGAGAATGCACATTTGCTTGAAACATTTCCCAAATAACTGTTTTACGTCTTTGAGCACGCATGGATCCTTTAATTATACCCCGGCGAAAATCCGATTGTTGTGAGTAACGTATCAAAGCCACTTCCTCTTCTTCATCATTAGTGCTATTATTACTAGTATTATTATTACTAGTACTGGAATTAGTACTCTGACCGTTATCAGTAAAAATAACCACGCGTTTGCCTTTTCTTGAACGAATTTCGGGATCTTCCGTCGATTCTTCTTCATTTTCTTCTTCCTCTTCTTCTAAATCGTTTGTCAATTTGTATGACCAACGAGAAACCCTTTTACTGATTTCTTCCATTCCAATAGATTTCCTTCTAATTGTTGTTAGATCGTTTGGATCAGCTGAAATTACATCGAATATAAATTTCAAAGATTTTGCTTTACTTTCTGAATCAATTCGTCGTGCGTGTTCAAAAGATAATTCCTCGATTGAGGTTAAGGAATTCCCAATCGAATTCAATAAAAATTTCCCGCTAAAGCCAAACGTATTCTTTTGATGTTCTAATTCTCGAGAATCATTATGAAAGAGACCATGAATCTTATTTATCCAAAACATTTCTACGGAATTCGCTGTGGAAGTTATTAAATCGTTCATGATTGCACGTGAATCCCATTTTTTTATTGTTCCTCGATAAGGTCCATTCAAAAAAGGATCATACCTTTTTGGCAAGTATTCTTGTTCATTCTCATCATCGCATAATCTGGTCCTTTTTTCTAGCATATCTAAAGCAAGAGATCCCTTCTCTTTTTCTAGAATTTTTATTCGACTTATCAATTCATTGTTCAAGTTGTATTTTTTTTGTTCATTGGTATGAACCCAATAATTATACAAGTCTTCGTGGGATAGTTTTTCTGTCGTGTACAAAGAAATTTTGCGTTCTATCATTTCTGAAAAAGTCGATAAACTTGGTGGATATGTAAAAGATATTATTTGTTTTCCATCACTTGGGCATATATAAAAAAAATATTGTGACATTTCATTCCGTATAGCATTTTCAAATCGATCATTTCTTATATATCTATACGGTCGATTCCATCGTTTATAATCGAAAAGAAAAGTTACAATAGGTTTTTCAAACCAAAAAGAATTTTTTTCATTTTTCTCTTCTTTTTTTAAGTTAAGTTTTACCAATTCCCAATTATCTTGATGAGTATAAAGAGAAAAATCCTCGTAGTCTGGGCTATCTTTGTCTTCTTCGTAAGTTGTTTCTACATCGTTTTCTTCTTTTCTTTCTCCCCTTTCTT